TTAATATTTTATTACATATACGTTTACGTGTAAATGTGTATGTACGCGTACATACAAATATATTATTTATTGGTAGTAGGCTAGGGTTTAATTTGCTAGTATGTTATTATCACTTATATTTTCTGAAGAACATATCTTAGGGTAAGTGAGAAGAAATTGTAGGCTAAGTACTATTATGGGGTGTATAGTGTATGAGATGTTATGATTATTAGTGGATTAATTTTATGGGTGAATAGGCTGTACTAGGGAGTTACTTTATTGTGGACGACTCAGAAAATGAATGATGGGTTATTATGGGTTATAAATTAAAAGTATTTAATTTTTTGTAACGGTAGGGTGGGGATTTTGGTTATTTTATTTTTGAAATTAATTTTTTTTTGAAATTAAAAAAAAATTAAAATTATTTTTTTTTGAAATTAAAAAAAAAATTAAAATTAATGAATTATTATGTCCCGTAACCATTGACTGAATAACACCTTAGTGGGCGGGGTGGGGGCCAAGACATTCAATTTAAGCTCGATGACAGCATAAAGTCTGGCGGAAGCACAGTCAGGTACTGCAGGACGAGCGTTGGACCAACCAGCGTACCGGCAATGCTATTTGACCTCATCTCCCCCCCGGTGAGGGGAAGCCGCCCGTCGTGCAGCCCGGATGCCGCGATTACGAGGGTGGGAGCACTGTACCATCACATATGCCTTATTTAAGGGGAACGTATCTATGAGTCTTGGTGGAATGTACCTGAGGTAGGAACCAGCTGCCCATTGGAGGACAATTGATGCCACTCTACATTATATGAGCGCAAGGATTATTAATTAGCAAAGGTGAATGGGTTGTTGGTTTCACGGAGGATGGTAGATTAAGGGACCAATTATACTGAAGGATATCCATGTTGTGAGGAATGGCTAATGGATCTTTGAGTTGGAATGTGCTATGTCCAATCAATCATATTATGTACAAATGTACTGTTAATTATCTAACGTGTTAGGATGATATTCGTGTGGACTAGGATTTATGTACTGCTATTGTTGTGATGTATTATAGTCCTGTGAGGGATTAGGTTCCTTGCTTGTAAGCATGCCCGGGAAATGTGTGTGATGTACGTCTTATTACTATGTGCTATGTATAATTAAGCATGCTTAGTACTATATATTATTCATGGGGCCAAGCATTAATGCATTAGGTACATAGGGGAAAAAAGTGAGTTGTATGTACTTGTATGTTACTTTAAGGCAATGCCCTCAATAAAGGGCATAGTAAATATTACAGGGAATAGTTTAAGTTAGAACTTCAGCTTTGGGTGTTGACGGTGGAATAAGATATTCTTTCCTTGAGTTGTCTTAGGGGGTAGGTGTTTCCCATCTCCGGTTTACAAGACCGGAGTATTATATTATACTACAAAGACTGCTACCATTTAAGTAGTTTGTTTTCAATTAGAGCGAGTAAGGGGGTAGTAGTAATAATGAGAAAGTATAGGGTGGATGCGATTTGACCAATGCTAATAAAAGGGTATTCAACTGGTTGACCCCCAATTCATGTGAGTGTAAATAGATTGGCTACTAGGGCTCAGAATAGGCTTTGGCTGATGGGTCGGAATGCTATGCTTTGCTGTTTGGATGTGTGTATTATAGGGATAATTGCTAGGATTAGGATGGATAGTAGAAGGGCTAAAACGCCTCCTAGTTTGTTGGGGATGGACCGTAGAATTGCGTATGCAAATAGAAAGTACCACTCTGGTTTAATATGTGGTGGGGTGTTTAGAGGGTTAGCTGGGGTATAGTTATCTGGATCTGTTAAAAGATCGGGTGTAAATAGGGTTAGGCTTATTAAAAGTAGAAGTAGGAAAATTAGGCCTAAGATATCTTTAATTGTGTAGTATGGGTGGAATGAGACTTTATCTGGGTCGGATGTCAGTCCTGATGGGTTATTTGAACCTGTGTCATGCAGAAACAGAAGGTGGATAGATGCTAAGGCTGCAATAATGAAGGGCAAGATAAAGTGGAAGGTAAAAAATCGAGTTAGGGTAGCTTTATCAACTGAGAAGCCGCCCCAGATTCATTGTACTAGGTCTGGTCCGATATATGGGATAGCTGATAGAAGATTTGTGATTACTGTGGCTCCTCAGAAGGATATTTGGCCCCATGGGAGTACATAGCCTATAAATGCTGTGGCTATAGTTGTAAGTAATAAAATAATGCCAATGTTTCATGTATTTAGAAAGAGGAAGGATCCGTAGTACATACCCCGTCCAATGTGAAGGAATAGGCATATGAAGAATAGGGAGGCGCCGTTGGCGTGCAGGTAGCGTACTATTCAGCCGTAGTTTACATCTCGGGTAATATGGGCGACTGAGGAGAAAGCGGTAGAAGAGTCTGATGTGTAGTGTATAGCTAAGAATAGGCCTGTGATAATTTGAATAATTAGGCAGATGCCTAGAAGTGAGCCGAAGTTTCATCAGGACGAGATATTGGGTGGTGTGGGAAGGTCAATGAATGAGCTGTTTATAATTTTTATTAGTGGATGTGTTTTGCGGGGGGTTGTCATTAGAATTCTTATAGTTGAAGTACAACAATGGTTTTTCATATCATTAGTCATGGTTGCAATCCATGTGGGAATAATGATGTATGCTTTATTTTTATTAAGTATAATTTTGGTAATTGGGTTTATAGGTTTTTCTTCTAAGCCTTCACCCGTTTACGGGGGTTTGGTATTAATTTTTAGTGGTGCTGTAGGTTGTGTGATTACATTATTTTTTGGTGGGTCTTATGTAGGGTTAATGGTTTTTTTAGTTTATTTAGGCGGGATGATGGTTGTTTTTGGTTATACTGCAGCTATGGCAATTGATGAGTACCCTGAATCGTGATTATCGAGTATTGATGTTTTATGAACTGTGTTGCTAGGTTTAGTAATGGAGTTTACCATAGTGTTTTTATTGGGGGGTGATCCTGTTAAAACAGTGGAAGGTGTAACTGTTATGGTTAATTATAAGACTGTGGCAAGTTGGATAATTTATGAGGGGGAAGGTCCGGGTTTAATTCGTGAAGATCCTACGGGTGCTGCTGCTCTTTATAATTATGGGGTTTGGGTGGTTTTAGTAACGTGTTGAGCTTTATTTACGGGCATACATATTGCGATTGAGCTTACTCGGGGTGGAGGTTAGACTGTTAGGAGTGATGCTAGAGCTGGTGGAATAAGGAATGATAGGAAATAGAGTTTAATAAGGCCTTTTTGGGCGGATGTAGTTGTGGAGATTGAAGTTTGAGTTGTTGCTGTTATTTTTGGTATTGATTTTTCAAGTCAAAATATGTCTAGGAGGATTGAGGTAATATTTTGGCTTATAGTTAGGCTTGAGTAAGGGTTAGATCGATGGGCAGTAGTTGAATAGAAGCCTAGTATATTGGAGAAGTAGTAAGTTTTTACTGGTGTATTTAGTTTTATACTGTTGGTTATGAGATTAAGTTCTATAGCCATTAGGAGTCCTGAAATAGTTACGCCTAGGGCTGTTAGTTTAAGGTATTGGGGTATAGTTATTTGGGGATATATTATGGGGGGAGTACAGTTGGAAATGAGGAATCCGGCGAAAATACTGCCCATTGCTAGGCGGTTAATTGGTTTTATTAGTAAGGGGTTATTTTCATTAATTGTGATAAGGTTGTTGAATCGAGGGTGTTCTGTTAAGGTGAAGAAAATAATGCGAATGCTATATATAGCTGTTAGGGAAGTAGCCACAAGGGTGATTATCAGGGCTCAGGCGTTGGTGTATGACACGTTTGCGGTCTCAATAATAAGGTCTTTTGAATAGAAGCCTGTTAGAAAGGGTATACCTATAAGTGCAAGGCTGCCGATAATGATTGAGGAGGAAGTGAAGGGTAAGGATTTGAATAAGCCTCCTATCTTTCGGATGTCTTGTTCGTTATTAAGGCTGTGGATGATTGACCCTGATGCTAAAAATAGCATGGCTTTAAAGAAAGCGTGGGTGCAGATATGGAGGAAGGCTAGATATGGTTGATTAATGCCTACTGTTACTATTATAAGGCCTAGTTGGCTTGAGGTTGAGAAGGCTACAATTTTTTTCATGTCGTTTTGTGTCAGAGCACAGATTGCTGTAAATAGGGTTGTGATGGCCCCGATTGAGAGTATAAGTGTCTGTATGGGTAAATTTTTTTCAAATAAGGGGTGGAGACGGATAATTAGGAAAATTCCTGCAACAACTATTGTACTGGAGTGGAGTAGTGCTGAGACTGGGGTGGGTCCTTCTATGGCAGAGGGTAGTCATGGATGGAGGCCAAATTGGGCTGACTTTCCTGTTGCAGCTAAGAGGAGGCCTACTAGGGGGAGGGAGTTTGGGGTAGGGCCGAGTATAAATATTTGTTGAAGTTCTCATGAATTATAGTATAGAAGAAATCATGTTATTGCTAAAATAAGGCCAATATCACCCACACGGTTGTATAGGATAGCTTGAAGGGCTGCTGTATTAGCATCTGTTCGTCCGTGTCATCAGCTGATTAGAAGGAAAGATATAATGCCAATCCCCTCTCATCCGATAAAGAGTTGAAATAGGTTATTGGCGGTAACTAGAATTAGTATTGTTACAAGAAAAGTAAGTAGATACTTGAGGAATTTATTGATATTTGGGTCTGAGCTTATGTACCATATTGAGAATTCTACGATTGATCAGGTGACAAATAGTGCTACGGGGGTAAATATTATGGAGAAGAAGTCTAGTTTGAAGCTAATAGATAGTTTAATGGTCTGAATTGTTGTTCAGTGTCAGTTATAGATTATGTGCTCTTGGCCTGTAAATACATATATTGTTGAAGATAATATACTGATAGTCAAGGCATAGATGATAGCTAGTTTTACGTAGTGTGGGTATAGAGAGGTTTTGTAGGGTTTAATTAGAGTAATTATAATGGGGGTAAGAAGGGGGATTAGTGTCATTAGGATTATAGAAGAGTGCATTAATACTTTTATTTGGAGTTGCACCAATGTTTTTGGTTCCTAAGACCAACGGATTACTTCTATCCTCTAAAAGTTGAGAAAGCCAGGTTGTTAGGCATGGGGGCATGAGTTAGCAGTTCTTGCGTTCTTTCTCGGTAGATAAGAAGTTGTAGGCTTCTATTGTCAGATTCACAATCTAATGTTTTAGTTAAACTATAGCTACAAGGTATAAGACCTATTATTACTTTTGGGTTTAGAATAATAAGTAAGATTGGTATTACGTGCATTAATATTAGTGTGTTTTCTCGTGTAAATGGGGGTTTAATGTTGCTAGTACTATATGTCAGCGGTCCTCGCTGTGTTGAGGTAAATATGTGTAGTGAGTATAGGGCTGTAATTAGTATGTTAAGTCCTGTAAATATAATGGTAAAGTTGGATCAAGAAAAGGAGGCTATGATTGTAAGTAGTTCTCCTATTAGGTTTATGGTTGGAGGTAGAGCTAGGTTGGCAAGGTTGGCTGAGAGTCATCAAAGGGCCAGAAGTGGGAATAGTGTTTGTAAACCTCGAGTAAATATTATAGTTCGGCTGTGGATTCGTTCATAATTTGAATTTGCTAGGCAGAATAGTAAGGATGAGGTAAGTCCGTGGGCAATTATAAGGATTATTGCGCCAGTGAAACTTCAGGGGGTTTGGATTAGGATTGCTAGAATAACAAGTGCTATATGGCTTACAGAGGAGTAGGCAATTAGTGACTTTAGATCGGCTTGTCGTAGGCATATAGCGCTTGTTATGGTTATTCCTCATAGAGACAGAATTAAAAAGGGATAGTTTATCTTTTCTGTCAGGGGGTTGAGGATAGGTGTAATTCGTATTATGCCGTAGCCACCTAGTTTTAATAGTACTGCTGCTAGTACTATTGAGCCTGCAATAGGGGCTTCAACATGGGCTTTGGGTAGTCATAGATGAAGTCCATATAAGGGTATTTTAACTATAAAGGCTATTATACAACCTAACCATGTAATATTGTTAGTCCATGAGAGTAGTATCTCTTTGGTGGTAATTATTATTATTAAAATATTTAGTGAGCCTAGGGTATTTGAGTAGTAGAGAAGTGTAATAAGTAGGGGAAGAGATCCTGCTAGTGTATAAAATAAGAAGTATGAGCCTGCGTTCAGACGTTCTGGTTGATACCCTCAGCGGGTGATGATAATTAGGGTGGGGATTAAAGTGGTCTCAAATAGCACATAGAATAGGATTAGTTCTGTAGCTGTAAATGTTATGATTAGAGATATTTGTAGAAGGATTAGTATTGAGATGTATAGTTTTTTTCGTGGAGGTGGATTATTGTATAGGTGTTGTTGGGTTGCAAGGATTATTAGGGGCAGTAGTCAGGTTGTTAGAACTAAAAGAGGAGATGCTAGTGCATCCAAGAAGAAAACTGATGACAGGTAGTGTGAGTTGTTTGGTAAATATAGAGGTGGCAGGGCGATAGTACTAATTAATAGGCTTCAGGAAATTATATTAATTCATGTTATATAGTTTTTTGATAGCCATATTGTTGGTAGTAGTATTGTTATAGGTAAGATAATTTTTAGCATTGTAGAAGATTTAAGTTTTGTACATAGTCTAAGCCGTATAGATTGGAGATTAAAACTAATAAAGCTAGGCCTACTGCAGCTTCGCATGCAGCAAATACTAATAGGGCAACAGGTGCGATAAATATTAGTGTTGAGTGTAAATTTAGGGTTATAAGTGTAGTTATAATAAATAGTGATAGTATTATGCCTTCTAGGCATAGTAGGGATGATATTAAGTGGGATCGGTAGATTAGTAATCCTAGCATGGATAAAAAATATGCTAGTGCTATGTTAATATAGATAAAATGTATCTTGATAAATATGATCTATCATAATCTAATGAGTCGAAATCATTTGTTTTGATTAAACTATTTATCAATTCGACCCAGTCTAATCCCTTTTGAGTTCATTCGTAGGCTAGTCCTACTACTAGAATAATAATTAAAGTAAGTACCATATTAATTGTGAGTATTAAATTATTTGTTTGGGTTGCTCATGGTAGGGGTAGTAGCAGGGCAATTTCTAGGTCAAATAGAAGAAATGTAATGGCAACTAAGAAGAATTTTATGGAGAAAGGTAGGTGGGCGGAGGTTGTAGGGTCAAATCCACATTCATATGGGTTGTATTTTTCCATATAGGTATTTAGTTGCGGGAGTCAGAATGCGATGGTAGTTAGTAGTAGGGCTAGGAGAACATTAGTAGTAAGGGTCAGTGCTAGGTTAATTACTCTTTCACAGACTTACTGAGACTTATTGATTGGAAGTCAATGGTACTGTTTATACTAAAAGAGTAGGATCCTCATCAGTAGATAGAGACATATAAGAATAGTCATACTACATCTACGAAGTGTCAATATCAAGCAGCGGCTTCAAAGCCGAAGTGGTGGTTGGATGTAAAGTGATCTATTTGCAGGCGGAAGTAGCATGTGATTAAAAATGTGGTTCCGATAATTACATGTAGGCCATGAAATCCTGTTGCTATGAAGAATGTAGAGCCATAGATTCCATCGGAAATGGTAAAGGAGGCTTCAGAGTATTCTGATATTTGTAGATAGGTGAAGTAGGCTCCTAGGGCAATAGTTAGGAACAGTGCTTGAGCTGACTCTTCTTGGTCGGATTCTATTAAGCTGTGGTGTGCTCAAGTAATTGTTACTCCTGATGCGAGAAGAACGGCTGTGTTTAAAAGTGGAACTTCTATGGGATTAAGGGGAAAAATGCCTGTTGGAGGTCAATGTCCTCCTGTTTGTGGGGTAGGGGCTAAGCTAGAGTGATAAAATGCTCAGAAGAAGCCGGCAAAAAAGAAAACCTCCGAGATAATGAACAGGACCATTCCATATCGTAGACCTTTTTGAACTGGCGGTGTATGATGGCCTTGGTACGTGCCCTCTCGAACAACGTCACGTCATCATTGAAATATTGTTATTGCGCTAGCTAGTAGTCCTGCGTAAAGGAGAATAGTGTGGTAGAAGTGAAATCATATAATTAGGCCTGATGTTAATAGGAAAGCGGATAGGGCTCCTGTAAGTGGTCAAGGGCTTGGGTTGACTATGTGATAAGCGTGTGACTGGTGTGTCATTAGGAGTTATTATGTAGGTAGAGGCTTACTAGAAGTGTAAAGACATATGCTTGAATTAGGGCTACGCCTAGTTCTAGAGTAATTAATAGGATAATAACAATAATAGTAATTAGGGATGAGGATAAGTAAATGGATAGTAGAGTTAGTGAGGTGCTTCCAAGTAAGTGTATTAGTAGATGGCCTGCTGTAATGTTAGCTGTTAATCGTACGGCTAATGCTATTGGTTGGATAAAGAGGCTAATTGTTTCAATAATAATTAGAATGGGAATAAGTGGAGTGGGAGTTCCTTGTGGTAAGAGATGGGCTAAGGATGATTTTGTTTTAAATCGAAGTCCTACAAGCACGGTGGCTGCTCATAGAGGAATTGCTATGCCTAGGTTTATTGATAATTGAGTGGTTGGTGTAAATGCATAGGGTGTTATTCCGAGTAGATTGTTTAGAGCGATAAAGGTAATTAGTGCTAGTAACATAAGAGATCAAGTCCGTCCTTTTGTAGTATGGGTAACTATTATTTGTTTTAGTGTAAGTTGAATAAGTCATTGTTGGATAGAAGATAGTCGGTTGTTGATTAGGTTGTTGGGAGGTGTTAGTAGTATAGTGGGAAATAGAATTACTAGTGTGACTATAGGGATTCCTAGGATAATGGGGATGTTGAAAGAGGCAAATAGATTTTTGTTCATTTTAGTTGTCAAGTTGTTTTATATTTATGATTTTTAATATTGTTTGGTAGTGGGCTTGTATGGAATGTAAAATTCAATATTTTTATTTGAATAAAATAAAATAGGGCTACAACTATTGATAGGATCACTACAGGTCATGATGAGATCTCTAGTTGAGGCATTCACTGTAGAGAGGGGAGGGGTCTCTCAGTCTTTAACTTAAAAGGTTAATGCTTAGTAGCTTTACAGTGATACAATATATAAGTATGATGCTCATACTTCAAAGTCTTGGAAGTAAATGAATTCTAATACGATAGGTATAAAGCTGTGATTTGACCCACAAATTTCTGAACATTGCCCATAGAATAAGCCTGGTCGCATAGAGGCTACTATGGCTTGGTTTAAACGTCCGGGAATTGCATCTGCCTTAATACCTAGTGATGGGACAGCTCATGAGTGTAGTACGTCTTGTGATGAGATTAGCATACGAATATCTGCTTCTATTGGTAGTGTTGTTCGGTTGTCTACTTCAAGAAGTCGAAATTCGCCGGGCTCGAGAAAGTATGTAGGTACAATATAAGAATCAAAGGCCAAGTCTTCGTAGTCTGAGTACTCGTAGCTTCAGTACCATTGGTGACCAATTGCTTTGAGAGTTAAATACGGCTTGTTAAATTCATCTGTTATGTAGAGGATGCGTAGGGATGGAAGAGCAATTATAACGAGAATAATGGCGGGTAGAATAGTTCAGATTATTTCAATTTCTTGGGCGTTTATCGTGCTGGTGTGGGTTAATTTTGTAGTAAGTATTAGGGAGATGGTATATAGAACTAGTGAGCTAATTAGAAAAATGATTATGAGAGTGTGGTCGTGAAATGCAATTAGTTCTTCTATAATAGGGGATGTGGCGTTTTGTAGGCCTAGCTGGGCTGGGTGTGCCATCAAGGTGTATAGAGTTAAGTCTATAATTTAACTATGACAAAGTTATGTAATAATTTTACTAACACCTTATTGAAAAAGTCATAGAGTTTATGGAATTGGCTTGAAACCAGTTTTTGGGGGTTCAAATCCTTCCTTTTTCGTTTAGTAATTTTACGTAGGTAGCTTCTTCAAATGTGTGGTAAGGAGGAGGGCAGCCGTAGAGTCATTCTAGATTAGTGTGCGGTTGTTCAATAGTTAGGACCTTACGTTTTGAGGAGAAGGCTTCTCAGATCATAAAGATTATTAGAATAACTGCTGTTAGTGAGATAAATGAGCCTACAGATGAAATGATGTTTCATGCGGTATAGGCGTCAGGGTAATCTGAGTAACGCCGTGGCATGCCTGATAGGCCGAGGAAATGTTGTGGGAAAAAAGTTATATTTACGCCTACAAATATGGTTGTAAAGTGAATTTTTGCATAAGTTTGGTCAAGAGTGTAGCCTGAGAATAGAGGAAACCAGTGAATAAATCCCCCCATGATAGCAAATACTGCTCCTATGGACAGAACGTAATGGAAATGGGCAACTACATAGTATGTATCGTGTAAGACAATGTCTAAGGATGAGTTGGCTAGAACAATCCCTGTTAATCCGCCAACGGTAAAAAGAAAAATAAAACCTAGAGCTCATAATATTGCGGGGGATCATTTAATGTTGCCGCCATGCAATGTAGCTAATCAACTAAATACTTTGACTCCAGTAGGGATAGCAATGATTATAGTAGCTGATGTAAAGTATGCGCGGGTGTCTACATCTATTCCTACTGTAAATATATGGTGAGCTCATACGATAAATCCTAGAAAACCAATGGACATTATAGCTCATACTATTCCTATATAGCCGAATGGTTCTTTTTTGTTAGAATAGTATGTTACAATATGTGAAATTATTCCAAAGCCTGGTAGAATAAGAATGTATACCTCGGGATGTCCAAAAAATCAAAACAAGTGCTGATATAGAATTGGATCTCCGCCACCGGCAGGGTCAAAAAAAGTGGTGTTAAGGTTTCGATCGGTTAGTAGCATAGTAATTCCGGCAGCTAGGACTGGGAGGGAGAGAAGGAGGAGAACAGCTGTAATAAGCACCGATCAGACGAATAAAGGTGTTTGATATTGGGTTATAGCTGGGGGTTTCATGTTGATAATTGTTGTAATAAAGTTAATGGCTCCTAGGATAGAGGAAATACCTGCTAAGTGGAGTGAAAAAATAGTTAGGTCTACGGAGGCTCCCGGGTGTGACATGTTTCCTGCTAGTGGTGGGTATACAGTTCAACCAGTTCCAGCACCTGCTTCTAGAGTTGATGATGCAAGTAGAAGAAGAAGTGACGGGGGAAGCAGTCAAAAGCTTATGTTATTTATTCGGGGAAATGCTATGTCAGGGGCGCCAATTATAAGGGGGACGAGTCAGTTTCCGAACCCGCCAATTATAATTGGCATTACTATGAAGAAAATTATAATAAATGCGTGAGAGGTAACAATAACGTTATAGACATGGTCGTCTTCTATTAGACTTCCCGGCTGGCCTAATTCCGCTCGGATTAGGAGGCTTAGAGCTGTTCCCACTGCCCCCGCTCAGGCACCGAACAGTAAATATAGTGTTCCAATGTCTTTATGGTTGGTTGAAAATAGTCAGCGATTTATGAACATAGGTAGGAGGAATGGTAAAATGGCTGAGTAAGGCATTAGACTGTAAATCTAAATACAGAGGAGTAGTCCTCTTTTTACCGGTCCCGAGGTGGTATATCACATTGAATTGCAAATTCAAAGAAGCAGCTTCAACTCTGCCGGGGCTTCTCCCGCCTTTTTTCCCTGAACGGCGGGAGAAGTAGATTGAAGCCAGTTGATTAGGTTGTTTAGCTGTTAACTAAATTTTTGTGGGTTAAAGTCCCATCAATCTAGGAAGGGCTTAGCTTAATTAAAGTGGTTGATTTGCGTTCAATTGATGCAAGATAGCATTTTGCAGTCCTTAGGGTGGTGCAGAAATTAAGTACAATTACTTACTAAGGGCTTTGAAGGCTCTTGGTCTTATTAACCTAAATTTCTAGTTCACTAGTATTAATGGGGTTAGGGGTAGGAGGGAGGTGGAAGCTATTATGAGTAGGGGGAGAAGTGGTGATGGTTTTATGTATTTTAATTGTCAGTTGATTTTTGTACTGTTAGATGTAGGAAATATAGTTATTGAGATAGAATATGTAAGGCGTATGTAAAAATATAAATTTGTTAGCGTTAGCATAGCTATAATAAGGGGGATAATAAGGTTGCTATTTTTTGTCAGTTCTTGTATAATAGCTCATTTAGGAGAAAAGCCTGTTAGTGGGGGTAGGCCTCCTAGGGATAGTATTATTAGTGTGACTATAGGTACTATTCATGTAAGTTTGTTCCAGGTATGTGATATTGATAGGGTTGTTACATTTGAGTTTAGGTAAAAAACTATGAATGTGGAAATTGTTAGAAATAGGTAGATAAATAAGCTAAGGATAGTAATGTTTGGGTTGTAGTATAGGACAGCTATTATTCAGCCTATGTGGGTAATTGATGAGTAGGCTAAGATTTTACGTAATTGTGTCTGGTTAAGTCCTCCTCAACTGCCAACTATAATAGATAGAATTGAGATTATTAGGATGAGATTTGTGTTAATTGATGGGAAGATCTGGATAATAATTGATATTGGGGCTAGTTTTTGTCATGTGAGGATAAGTATCGCTGGTATTAAGGGGATGCCTTGAACTACTTCAGGGAGTCAGAAGTGAAGGGGGGCTATGCCTAACTTTATTGTGAGAGCGATTAGTATTATTGTAGATAAAATTTGGTTTAAGGATGGGTTGATTGTTCATTGTCCGTATAATAGGTTGTTTGTAATAATAGCTATTAGTAGAATTATGGATGCGGTTGCTTGGGTTAGAAAGTATTTAGTGGCTGCTTCTGTGGAGCGGGGGTTTGTGCTTTTGGCTATAATTGGAATAATGGATAGTATATTTAGTTCTAGGCCTATTCAGATGAGGAGTCAGTGTGAGCTTAGGACTGTGATCATTGTTCCTGCTAGAATTGTAAAAGAGATGGTGAGGTGTGCTAGGGGATTAATGTTGTAGTACGGGAGGGGTTAAACCAACATTTTCGGGGTATGGGCCCGATAGCTTACTTAGCTGACCTTACTAGAGTATGGTGTAGTGGGTAGCACGGAGAGTTTTGAGTTCTCAGGTATGGGTTCAAGTCCTATGATTCTAGAAATAAGAGGACTTAGACCTCTATAATTTACTCTATCAAAGTAACTCTTTTGTCAGACATATTTCTTATGTTTGGGGAGGAACACTAGATGTTAGGGTTGGTATTGAGATATACCATATACATAGTGCTAGTGTAAGGGGTAAAAATTTTTTTCATAGAAGATGTATTAGTTGATCATAACGGAGTCGGGGGTATGCTGTTCGAATTCATAAGAATAGGGTGGTTAGTATTAGAGTTTTAGTTATGAAATAAATTGAGTAGAGTTCTGGTATGGTTGGGATATGTGGTGTTGCTAGAAAGATAGTGGTAGTTAGGGCATTTATAATAATAATATTTATATATTCTGCTATGAAGAATAGGGCAAATGAACCTGCAGCGTATTCGATGTTAAAGCCTGAGACTAGTTCTGATTCACCCTCCGTTAAGTCAAATGGGGCTCGGTTGGTTTCAGCCAATGTTGAGATAAATCATATTGTAGCTAGAGGTCATGATGATAGTAAAAGTCAGGAATGTTCTTGTGTTGTGATTAGTGAGCGAATGTTAAATGAGCCACTTATGAGTAGTACTGATAGAAGAATAATGGCTAATGTTACTTCATATGAGATTGTCTGGGCTACGGCTCGTAGCGCACCAATTAGTGCGTAGTTTGAGTTGGATGCTCACCCTGATCATAAAATTGAGTAAACAGCTAAGCTTGATATTGCTAATATAAATAGTAGGCCCAGGTTTAGATTAATTAGGGGGTATGGTATGGGGAGGGGGGCTCATAAAAGGAGAGCAATGGAGAGAGCTAGGGCCGGGGCTGCAACATAAAGAGCTACAGTAGATGTGGTGGGTATAAGGGGTTCTTTTGTGAATAGTTTTATTGCGTCTGCAATTGGTTGAAGTAGTCCGTAGGGGCCTACGATATTAGGGCCCTTGCGGAGTTGTATATAGCCCAGGATTTTTCGTTCTATGAGAGTTAGGAATGCTATAGCGATGAGGGCGGGGATAATTAGTAGTAGGAGGTTAATTATAGGCATGTTGTTAAGAAGAGGAGTTGAACCTCTGGTTATAAAGTTTTAAGTTTTATGCAATTGCCGGGCTCTGCCATCTTAACGAGCCCTGTTCTTGGGGGTATAAGTAGATTATAAGGTTAAGATAATACTCATCTAGTTTGTGAGGGCGCTTTGTGAAGTAGGCCCCATTGCTCTTGTCCTTTCGTACTGGGAGAAATATTTAATAGATAGAAACCGACCTGGATTTCTCCGGTCTGAACTCAGATCACGTAAGACTTTAATCGTTGAACAAACGAACCCTTAATAGCGGCTGCACCATTAGGATGTCTTGATCCAACATCGAGGTCGTAAACCCTATTGTTGATATGGACTCTAGAATAGGATTGCGCTGTTATCCCTAGGGTAACTTGGTCCGTTGATCAAGTTATTGGGTCAAAAGTGTATATTTACTTAGACTAGTAAGGTCTTAGTATTTATTTTTCGGAGGTTTTGTTGTGCTCCGAGGTCACCCCAACCAAAATTTATAATACATGGGTAGCAATATTATTGCCTGTGGGTTTGTAGATAAGTATTTGTATTATTAAATTAAAGCTCCATAGGGTCTTCTCGTCTTATTAGTGTATATCCGCCTCTTCACGGATAGGTCAATTTCACTGATTGGAAGTAAGAGACAGTTAAACCCTCGTGTGGCCATTCATGCAAGTCCCTATTTAGGGAACAAATGATTATGCTACCTTTGCACGGTCAGGGTACCGCGGCCGTTGAACATATGTCACTGGGCAGGCAGTGCCTCTAATACTAATGATGCTAGAGGTGATGTTTTTGGTAAACAGGCGGGGGTAGAGTTTGCCTAGTTCCTTTTACTTCTTTTAATCTTTCCTAAAAGCATGCCTGTGTTGGGTTAACAGTTTGGGTAATGGGAAGTAGGGCTGTGGGATACTATGATTAGGCTGTTAACTAACGGTAGTTGTTTCGGTCTGAGATAAGCTTATGCAGGGAGAATAATTTCGTGTTACTTATATTAACATTGTTGCTTCTATATAGTAATAGATTAGTCCAATGTATTTTAGGAGTTCGGTATGATGGGTAGAATTGAGGGTGTTTAGATGTTGAGCTTGAACGCTTTCTTAATTGATGGCTGCTTTTAGGCCTACTATGGTGAATAAATATTTTACTCTCTATAAAAGGTTGTTTCCTAGGGTCTAAGGAGCTGTCCCTCTTTAGACTAACAATTAAATTTACGGTAGGATTAGTGAATTCTGTAAGTAAATTTAGAGTTGAACTAAGATTCTATCTTGGACAACCAGCTATCACCAGGCTCGGTAGGTTTGTCGCCACTACCTAGAGATTTTCCCACTATTTTGCCACATAGACGGGTGTGCTCTTTTAGCTATCTGTAGGTAGCTCGCTTGGTTTCGGGGAGTATTGTTTAAGTTCTCTATACAAAATTATTTCTAGTTAACTCATTATGCAAAAGGTAAAAGGGTTTATCTTTGCTTTTTTGTGCTTGTTGGGTTTGTCTTTCCCTTACGGTACTGTGTCTATTGCGCCATGATGAAATTTCTATCGCCTATACTTTTGCTGGGGCAAATGATTTATTTATTGTAATAAGATAGTTTAGTGGCGTGGGATTTGGGCTAGGGTTAGCTCAAAGTGGTCAATTGTGATGAGATCTTCTGGGTGTAAGCCAGATGCTTTAACTTAAGCTACACTTTGATTCTTCCAAGCACACTTTCCAGTACGCTTACCATGTTACGACTTATCCCCTCTATATCAGTGTGTAGATGCTTATTGTTAAAGTATTTTACGTGATGTTTGAGGAGGGTGACGGGCGGTGTGTGCGTGCTTAATGGCCTTATTTCAATCAAGCTCTCTATTCTTGATTTACTGCTAAATCCACCTTGGGTCTTTAGGTTGCATAGAGACTATCGTGTTATTTTCTGACATAGAAAATGTAGCCCATTTCTTCCACTTCATTGGCTGCACCTTGACCTAACGTTTTTATGATTATACTTATGCTTACTTTGCTGTCGTTATAGAGTTTGCTGAAGATGGCGGTATACAGGCTGAGGGCAAGAGGTGGTAGGGTATATCGGGGTTTATCGATTATAGAACAGGCTCCTCTAGAAGGATGTAAAGCACCGCCAGGTCCTTTGAATTTCAAGCTGTTGCTTGTAGTGTTCCGGCGAATAGTTTTGTTGGCAGAGCTATTGGGATTTAGGGCTAAGCATAGTGGGGTATCTAATCCCAGTTTGTATCTTAGCTATAGTGTATTCAGGGTGGTAAAGCCACTTTCGTAGATTATTTTACCGTAACTGGGGTTTTTTACAACTTAGTTAGAGGTCAGCTTTATTGGAGTTGTTATTTTAAACACTCTTTACGCCGAAGTCTATTAGCTTGAGTTAATCGTATGGCCGCGGTGGCTGGCACGAAATTGACCAACTCTATTGATCAGTGTGACTTAGTTAAACTTTCGTTTATTTGCTAAAAATTTGTCACTGCTGTTTCCCGTGGGGGCGTGGCTGAGCAAAGTGTTTTGAGCTGCATGTGCGTGCTTGATACTCGCTCCTCATGTCATATAATCCTAGAGGGCATTCTCACAGGGTTGTGGATACTTGCATGTGTAATCCCACTGAAAGCTAATAGAAAGGCTGGGACCAAACCTATGTGTTTATGGGGTAGTAGTACCCATCTAGACATTTTCAGTGTCTTGCTTTGAGAAATAAGCTACATTAAC